TATGTGTAGTAAACTCCTCTCGTTGTGAAAAAAAAGAGTGAATCTCTAGAGCCTACGAGCCGAATCTTTTTTGTCTCTCAATAGCCGAGTAGTTCCTTTAGTTCCTTATACTATTGTACTAGTAGGGCTTGCCTATTTTCCTCCAATAGTCAACTTCACTTTCCTCCACTCGCCTGAATTACGAGGAGTTATTATACCGAATCCCAGATCCCTATACTATAGTAGGGCCCCCCTTAACCCATCGCGAACTTCGTTCACTGCGTGATAAAAATATAAAGTATAGCTTTTACACGGGAACAGAACGAGCCGGAGCGAAGGAGGGATTGTACCACAGCTTGCTTCGAGACTGAAAGGAAAAGTGATCCTATTCCTCACTGCTCACGAAAGATAGGATTGGAGTTTGATTACCTTCTCATCTCTGATCAGGTAATCCAATTTTTAGCTTTCTCGGCTTAACGACTCTTCGGCCTAAAGACTGCTCTTTAAAACTTCATCTGCGGCCTCTCTTAAAAAAGACGAGATCCTTTGGTCGAAGTACCAAAGCCCACCCAAAAGAAAGAACGAGTTGAAGCGGATTCTCGGAATGCCTTTAAGCCCATTCTTGCTAAAGCAAAGCCCTTCTTCGTCAGACCATTTCCTCACTGGGGATTCGTTGTCATTTAGCTTAGGTGTGTGAAAAGGAAAATAGGAAAGTAAAAAAGAAAGAATAAGTATTGGAATAGAGTAAGAAAGGCACTCGCTGAGTAAGATCAGGAGCCCTGTCCAACAAGGAAGGCGGAAAAAGGGGCATCTCATCCATAGAGAGAAAAGTCCCCACAGCTACAGCCTATCCTCCTCTCCTATTTCAATAGCAATTAATTGATCCGAAAGTCCCACATATGCCTCTTTACTTCAAGTGCCACTTCTGAATCGAAAACAGTAATTAATTTTAGAAAGAAAAACAAATGACAAGCATTAAAGTCAGAACAAGCTATGAGTGCACAACCCTCCCTACCAGCTCCAAGAGCGCTGAAAAGGCGAAAAAAAAAAGAAGTCCATTAACAAGAGAAGACTGTATCAGAATCCCATAGGACTAATAAGAAGCACTAGCCCCTTGACTCCCCGTTTACCGAAGGGTGTCAAATCGCAGCCTAGTTTTGAGTGCCCCAAAACAAGAATCAGCCCGCTTGCTGTCTCCTGGAATGGCCTTACTTACATCCCCGAATGGTATGATGGGCATTGTCTTTCCTCTTTTGATCGAGGTCCGCAGGCCGTAACCAACAATATCAACTAAATAAGCGGTTGTGAGCGAGTGTAGGACCTCCTATTCTTGCCCGGAGGTGACAACTCCAGCCCTAACCGTGGTGGGTTATAGAAGCCCCCACTCTGACTTTCCTTCTAATTCATTCACTCGCAGATCAGCTTCCAGTTCTGCTTCGGACTATGGTCATTGATGGGATAACAATTGTACTAAAACTAACTGTTCTGCTCAGTTTTATGAATCTATTGAAGTAGCCTTCGCTCGTAAGGATCAAGTCTCATTATGCTCAGTGCCTTCGTTAAGCAGAGAAAGTCTCGTTCTACAACTCAAAGAATCAGGCTTCCGCTCTTTCAAAGGCGAGTTTGAAGATAGAGTAGACCTTTGCTCGACTCCTTCCTTCAAGAGGCAGGCCCCTTCTTTGGCCGATGAATCGATGTACCGATCTTCCCCTTAGGCTTGTAAATGGTAATAGAGAGAAGGCTCGCTTGTCGGCTAAGAAAGCTTACCTTAGAATTGAACTATCCAATTGAAGGTCACTAGCCTGACTGACTTTCCTATCCTAGACTAGCCTTATAGAAGGAAGGGGAACTAGGTCTGGTTTATCCTTGCCTTCTACTTTTAGAAAAAGATATATTCAAGGGGCGCTATAAGAAGAAGAAGGCAAGCTAGCAGATGAGCTAACCAGTGCTATGTCTAAAAGTAAGCATTGGATGACTGCCCCTGGGTTAGGAGCTCTTGCCACTCTATTGAAATGAAAACAAGAAGAAAGCTTCATCAAGTTTGTGATAGCGATAGCGGATAAACCAGATTCTTCATCCCCCGTGGAAGAGCCATCTGTCCTGGCCTCTTCGAAAAAGGAAGTTCCTCTTTGGGCTAATTCTTTCAAGCAGCAATTCCGGTAGAAAGAGAAAAAGCGAGTGGAATAAGACTTTTTGGCTAGCGAGAGAGACCTTCCTTGTGGATGGAGAGAGCGAGCTGTAAAGGTAGCTATTGCTCTTTGCTGTAAGAGCTAGTTCGGATGGAAACCCTGATGAGACAATACAATCTCTTTCAATTTCAAGCAGTCTTTTCAAGAAAAAAGTCACAGTCACACCGCTACTACTATTCTAACAGCTACCGATTCTCATCCGAGGAGAACGGAACTACCTTTCGAGTAGAGCTAACTGCTGCGCTTATGCCTTTTGATTAGACAACTCCTAGTGCCAAGCTAACTAACTAGGATTCGTTCACAGGATTCGTGAAAAGAGAAAGAAGAGCTAGCGACTCTAACGAATCTAATCTTGCTCGCGTTGAGGCGAAAAGAAAGGCGGATTCCCTATAGTTGATAAGTGAATTTCTTCTTTAATCGATTTCTCTCGGCCTTAGACTGCTACGGTTAGCTCCCCGGCCTCTTTAAGCTAGCAAGCCGAACTTGTTGTAGTCTCTGTCCCACCTCTGTCTCTTCCATTCTCTATCTCCTATTTATGTATTTTTTTAAGAAAAAAAAAAGAAAGAAAGCGAGTCAGCCGGTACTGGTAATAGGGATGAATCGGCACAGGCACATGATATTCATCGCCTTTCTTCGCCTTGTTTCCTTTCTTTTTTACTCTTTTTAGGTTAGGAAGGAGCAAGCCTTTTAGGTGTAGAATTCCACATCCCTCACCCTCTTAAACCTCATCTTCAAGCCTCAGCTTTGTAGAAAGAAGGTTCAAGGAAGAAAACTCAGCTTCACTCAGCCTTGTACTGAAGGTAATCCCTTCTTTCACAAGGCATTCTTGCAAAGAAAGAGTCGAGCCTAAGCGGTTCAAGCCTATGTGACCAATGCTAGCATAGGCCTTTCAACCTTAGGGGATTCAGCTCTATCAATTCCGATTGAAAAAAGAGATACAATCTATTCATCTGATTCACTGTCACAACCCAATAGCAGATCTGTGGGCATTGGGACTGCTTTGCTCCTTCTCTGGGCACATTCGATACATCCACCGTCACTTCTTCTTATACCGTTCGTGCTCCATAGTCAATGGCTCACTTCTCATCCGGACTGGCTTTCAGAGTCAATGTCGGAATGTCGATTAGATAGTCTGTCAGAGAGAATCTAGTCTTCCAGAATGAATGTCCGGGCTGCATTCGATACTTGTCTGATCTTCCAGTCAATCGGAAGAGAATGACTAATTGTGACTGTGACTGAGAGAAGAGAGTTCAGACAGTGATAACCGATAGACTGTACACAGAGTGTACCTGAAGTTGGAGATAGACGAACTCACTGGCTGTTCGATGGAATGAATGACTACAGAGAAGATGTACCGATCACTGCAATCGGAGTTCATATTGGATAATCTGATTCTAACTGCCTTATCGGAGACTGTCTCGATCGGCTGTCAGGGATTGTTATCATGACTGTCAGATAAGCTACTTATTGAACTGCACTGTTGGACTAGGATTGCTTGCTTATCTATTTGATTCAATGCATCATCCTTTTTCTATATGATGTGGTGCTAGCATTGGATTGAGATTAGGATTGAGAAAGTCCCGCCCAAAGAGCGACTCTACTAGTACTAGACAAGCTAGGTAGGCTTGCTTCGCATACGCTACGGCTCTCCTTCCCTACTACTTCATGCCAGGAGAGAACAATCAATCGAAGAGTCATATGTGGAACACATGCAGTGAAAGTTGGCAACCAGAGAGAAAGAACCCCGGGCGGGCAAGCCGGTACAGAGACCTCCGATTTCAGAGCTGGCACCAGAGAAAGCAGCCAAGCAAGCCAAGTTTCGAAACCTCTCCCCAGAAAGCAACTAGTTCTCACTCGGAGACCAAGAAAGCTTCAAGAATGCCGTAAAGTGATCATTCAGACCGATCCGCCATGTGAAAGCGGGGTTACGGGAAGTCAGGAAAGACAGAGAGCCGAAGGAGATGTTTTGAAGAAAGACTTTCCATCTTAATGGAATTCTTAACAGAGAAGACAAGAAAGGAAGTCACATCTAGTAAAGAAACCCACGAGCAGACACCAAGAAACTAGTACCGATTATTCCACCAAGGAGCAGGATACGTACCTGGTATAGTGGTCGGACTCGAACTATCAAGTATTGGCAACTCACTTCAAGTAAAGTCCCTTCACTTCAATGCAACCAAGTCGTAACATTTCCATAGAAGGAAACCTCTTGTAAGATTTGGGTCCTTTCGAGAAATTCCTGCTAATGACTGACTGGTGCCTTAACTGAAAGAAATCCTCAATGGATACCTCCGTGGACAAAGCAGTACTGTAGTACCAACGACAGTAACGTAGCCCATCCCTAACCCACACCCTCAAGGTAGACCACTCAAGAAAAGCCTTCCTGCGTACAGCCAGTTGTCGGAATCCAGCACTACCAATCCGAGTAAGGGTACTAAACCGCTTAACTGGGTACTTCATATGGACTGCAAAAAATCCACATGGGTGATGCGAATTCATCAGGTTACGGATCGAAATAGGACTAAGATCCTTACTTAGATCACGTACTAGAAAGAATCAAAAATGCTGGCTAACTACTAGAACTCGAAAACAATCTCTTTCCTAGAAGAACTAGGGTTAGTTCGGCTTTCAACATGCCATTAAGCTATATGCTTAACACATTGAATTAGATGCTCTTCATTCTCACACTTTCTTCACTTCAGCTCGCTTCCGACTGGCTTGCTTGCCCAAGTACGAAGGGTATGGTACCCTCATGGTGGTGGTAGATCTATTTTCAAAGTATGGGGTCTTCATACCAGCCCCTAAGGATTGCACCACGGAAGAGGCAGCCCGCTTGTTCTTTAAACATGTGGTGAAGTATTGGGGAGTTCCCAAGTCCATCATAAGTGATGGAGACTCAAGATTTACTGGGCGTTTTTGGACGGAACTCTTCCGACTCATGGGATCGGATCTTAACTTATCCACAAGTTTCCATCCCCAAACCGATGGAAAAACGGAAAGGGTAAATGCTCTTTGATAAGATGGATCTGTTTAATACGAATAGGCTGTTCTTCCATTCCTCGTGTTAGCCAGGAAGTTCGAATGGCTTAGTGGTATAGAATCCGATCTTTCGGAATAGAAATAGAATAGGCTCTTCTCCTTTCCTTTCGTTTGGCGAGACAGGAATTGTCTCTAGAAGCCTTAGGCCGATTAGTTAGACTGATCTTTGTGATATAGCTTTTGTGGTCTTGTTTAGCGATTGCGCATTGCCGTGCTGTCTTCAACAAATCTCTCTGCTCTTTTCCTTGATGCGGAGAAGATCTAGTTCTTAGTTAACCCCTGGGCCAGGTAAGAGAGTTCGAGGCATAGCCCGGGTGCTTTTAGCGAAGCCGGGAAGAGTTCAAGTTCGATCCTTTGCCATGGATGGAAAAAAATCCTTATATATATAGTGTTCCGTGAGTGGTAGCTGTTGTCGTTGAAGGATTCTCTTTGAACCAATCCGATTTGTCACTGGTGAAGAATCTTTGATAGTGGCATCCCAATAAGCATCCGATGAGTCGGGATTGCCCTGGTCAGTTGTATTGAGGGTAGCATTTTAACAGCTTACATTGGAACTATATATGGTAGATCCCTAGCTAGCCCACCCCGTAGCCTTTTTCAATTCATTTTTGCAGGTGAGCCAGATGCCGAGTCTACCTCTGCCAAGTTCCTCTTTCTAGGAGGAGTTTTTCCATCAATGTCAGCTGGATTGGATTGGTAAGTTGCTTTTGAGTTCGATTTTCATTACTCCGAATCTTCTTAGTTCGATTCTGCCTCTGCTCACTCACTCACAGAATCCAAACAGAATTCTGACTCCTTGCTTCCCATTCTCTTGGCTACGAAACGAATTCTATTCAAAACAATCCACCGAGGAAAGCAGGCAAGAGTCAAGTCAATCAGTCTATTTATGCCAAAAGTTCTATATATCCAATTCCTACTGATAAGCCCTTCTTCGGCTATACGGAAGTCACTTCGATAGCCTAAGGGGCTTAGCGCGATAAAGAACTGATTCTAACCCATCGGGTGCCTTCACTGGCTCACTGAACTCCGGTCAAGTCAGAGCTGGGCCTTTCGCCTTTTCATCGCCAATCGCTGCGCTTCTTTCCTCAAACCTGACAACAGCAAAGACTTTCTGGGCTTATTTTTTTCTGCTAAAAGAAAACTAGCTGCGCCTTCTGTAACAGCTTCTTCTTCTTCACTCGGAGTTCTTTCTGAAACAGAAAGAGAATGCCCCTACTAACCTAACCCACCAAGACCGGAGAAGCAACTAGATCGATTCCTAACAAAAGAAAGGAAACTGGGGAAGCAAAAGGCAAGGCAGAACCGGGAAGACCGTCAGTTCCTTCGCTCCCAACTCTTAGAATAGAAAGAAAGTCAACCAATGCCTTAGCCCTGCCTTAAAGCTTAAAGATAGAAGACGGGTAAAGCCTAATCCAAGAATGCCGAATCCTGGACGGGAGAAGCAGCTAACAAGAGGCTAGCAGCCCTTATCAATAGCAGCGGAGTCGCGAAAAGACCCCTTGGAAAGCGCTGATTCAATAGCAGTCTTCCAATTAGACTGAATAAGTCTGAGTGTGGTTAAGCCGGGGCCAGGGTCAGAAGTTGTTCCATCTCCGGGGATCAAATCAGGCAGAGCCTCTACGCTTTCTTCCTTTGCTACAGCTACCAGGTATTCATTCAAAAAGAATGCATTTACCTTTCTCCCCTGGGAGGAGAACTTGAATCTAGCTAGGGTGTCCTCGTAAAGTAAGGAAGTCCAGTATCCGTCTTAGAAGACCGAGTGCCAGAAGGCAGATGAGCTAACCGCAGCCCTCGTCTCGTAAGGCCAAGAGTTCTGCCATTCCTCTCTGTCAACTCGAAGTCTAAGGCGAGGAACTTTCAAATAGGCTCTTTTCTCTTTGATTGAGACCAAATCGTCTCTTCTTTCAAAAGAGTTCCCACCTACCGCTATTACTACTAACAAGAGACTAGCAGCGGCAAGAGAGCTATTCTGCTTAGAAGCGGAAGGGAGAGGTGGGAAAGGTGAAGAAAGTTACTGATTCAATGCTGAAAGAAGGCGAGTGCCATCGATTTAGCTGTTGATGGCGTAACCGCTCTTTATTTAAAAGAATTTATCAAAGCATCAGTCCAACGGAGGCAAGGTGGGTATTCTAGCCCACACCCGGCTCAAATGATTTGATCCCAAGTGTCATCACAAGAAGAAGCTCGTGCCACTGAAAAGAGAGGAGACTTTCCTCGTGTTAGACGAACTGGGATTTGGATCGGTAGAATGAAAAAGGAATTGTTTAAGCCTTAAAGACGGCACTTCCCACGCCCACTACGTGCTAACTAGAAGAGGGGAGTAAGGGTTCAATTCTTTTTTCTTTTTTAGGTAATACCGGGCGAAAGCCGATCCAGGAATGAAGTAACTGGTTCGATAGGACCAGGGGGCGGTCATTTTTGAAATTAGCTCGTTTTGATGAAATCAGGGGCATAGTGGAAAAAAAACCTATGAATAAAGAGGGTGTCTGCGGGGATCTTTGCTGGCAATCTACTTTGTGGCATAGAGATCATGTTCGGTAGGCAGAAGTTCTTTCGACAGCTAGGAATTGACAGGCTTGTTTCGATTCCGCGCACGAGTCAAAAAGATCCTGACCTGCAATTTCAGAGCTTGCCCAGTTTCGGAAATGAATCCTAACCTCAAAGGTGCTTTTAAGCCACTGTTCTAAGTTTTCACGACTCTGCTCTTCTCGCTTGCCCCGGTATAGTCGGGGAGGACCCGCCCTTCTAAGGATTGGTCAGCCAGTCATGAATTACCTGAACCACTTCCGTCAAAGGAACTCTCTTTTCCTAAGAGACGCTTTCCCTATCTTTTGTCTGAAGACGGAATTGTTTGAGCTTTCAGCTCTAAGCGAGAAAAGGATTTTCCACTAAAGGCTAGCGCGCAACGTAAGCTTTTAGCCCTATGATCGAATAGACAAGACCGGGGGTGGAGTGAGCCTAGAGTAGACGAAGACTCCCTATTCAACTCTCACCTTAAAAGAAGGAATAGGTTTGTAACCTTTTAATAAAGAGTCCATACCCCATGTTTTCGAGCAAGGGATGAAATGGAGTGGAGAGTGAAAATCCGTTGACTTGAAAGAAGCAAAGTGGTTCTTAGCTTAGTCTTAGTCAGTCTGGTACTGGTCCCAATAAGACAGTTCTTCAAACTCAAGGCGATTCTCGTCACGAGTCAAAGTTGTCTTGCTGTCGATATAACGAGCGAAGCGAGCAAAGAAAAGAAGATAGTTAGACTGTCGGAGGTAGGGGCGGAACTTGATGTTGCTTTCTTACTCAGACTAAGGCTAAGAAAGGCGGGATCAGATTCCATTCGAAGTCATTGATATTGATCCTTTTTCCTTTTCACTTGCTTTTTTCTTCTTAAAAAAGACAGACGAGACTGAACTCCCTTCTCCCTCCATCACTGAAAAGCAGAGCTTTCATCTTCCTCTCCTAAACGTCGAGTGTCTTTGTCTTCAAACGTTGATCGTCTTAACTACTTTTTTACTGAAAAAAGTAAGTAAAATGGGGATTTTAAGTTAGCAGCTCACCATCTTAAAAAGTCTAAGACCGGAGTGTCCAGAATTCAGTAGTGGCTTCTACTGGGATTGGCTTAGTCGGAGTCGGCTCGAGCTCTGAGATCTATCTTTGAGATCCCATCAAACATCAAAGCTAACTCTTCTCACACTTGTCAAAGCATTTAAAACAAAGGCAGTGAACTTCTCAAGTTTGGACTCTTTTGGCGTATTGGTAATGGTGAAGATGTCAAGTTCTGGACTGATTGTTGGCTGACAGATGAACCTCTCTCATGCGAGGCCTTAGTTAATCTCTCCCCACAAGAAAAGCAGAGGCCACTAGAAAGCACAAGAAGAATAAGACTGTACCCGCCAACATTATATAAGATCTAAACAAGTGCAATGACTGGTACCAAGTTTATGAAAACGAGGTACTAAGGGACAGGCTAATAAGATCTTATAATAACATGAGGAGTATCTTCGATGATCTAGCAGGGGTAATAGCAAGACTATGGGGATGCATAAGGAGGAGGGTATGTTGGAATATTAGGCAGGGAAAAAAAGCGGAGGTAAGGATGAAGTACAATAGAGCAAAGGCAATATTGAATCAAAGAATCCAAAATGGAAGAGAAGTTTAGGAGGGAAAGAGTGTATTTGCATATCATTTACAACTGGAATTACTCAGTACATCTCAGCTGAATTTATAGAGTTGTTGGGAAATGAAAATGACATAACCTCGTTCCCCTTTTCGATTTGAGACTATGTGGCTTTCCTACCCTTCCTTCAAAAACTTTATTAAAGAAGCCTGGGACGGCTCTACTCCTTACAGTGCTACACTACAAACTTTCATATAAAAAATAAAAAAATGGAACAGATAAGTGTTTGGTGATCTTTTTAACAGGTTTTGAAATATCTGGTTCGACAGGACCAGGAGATAAATTCGTCATCCTACCTAAGCGAAGTAGAGCAACACTTGAAGCGAAAAGCGGTCTTTAGCGAGGAAAGCCTAAGCCTTTTCCTTATTGGAGCCTCTTCCTGCCTTACTTATCTATTGATTTACCCTCAAAAGGGCTCGATTGAGACAGAGAGGAAAGGTGCGAATCGGCCAAAAGGCTTATTCCGCCAAGCAAGCAGCGAAAGGCTTGATCTGATCGCACTGTTATATAAAATAAAAGACTTCATTCTACTCTAATTCACCGCTAGCGAATTGAATTTATAGAAACGTTATAGTCGTCTCTCTATCCGCAATGGAGAAAAAAACTTTGATAGAGGAAGGATGGGAAGCAAAAAGACTGCATTGTATATAAGAAAATCTTAGTTTTCTTTTTCACTTTTATTCGTAGATAGATGTGTGTTTGAGTTATCCATATTTAATTCTATTCTCAAAGGGATGATATGATAAAAGATTATGTAGATAGCAATCCAAATCCAAAGAAGGAAGGGAAGAGCAGATACGAACATATCTAAATAAAAGACAACAGACTTTAACAGAAAGACGAGAGAGAAGGGAAAAAGAAAAGCGAAAAACTTTCCAGAGGGAGGAAAAACCTTACAGAGGAGACATGGTAGGCGATTGGGAAGCCGGTGTTCTTACTCTAATTTCTAGTTCTAGACACTGAGAATGGAAGACCAGCGACCAGTAAAGCCGCTGGAGAAGTGTTTGAGGCAGAAGGTATCCATTGATGCACCTTTAGTTTAGCATCCACTTTTGTGCTCTGACGGCTCAGCACGAAGATGCTTACGAGACGCTACTCGGAAAACATTAGCGACAGGCGGCCAGAGTTGGGAAGGATTGGGCAGCAAGCACACAGTCGATGAAGTAGATCCGGCCTAGGGTGACCCTGCACTTTCAAGATGGATCGAAGGAGGAAGCCGCCGAGACGTCAAGTTAAGATTCCAGCGGAGAGTAAGACCATCAGAAACCGATGATGAGGATTCAAGACAAGACACAAACAATACAAGATATAGATGAAGTCATCTGTTTGCAACACGACTTGGGAAACGTTTTTTGATGAGCAGAAGTCGCACTCAATTCGATTATTATTTAACTACTAGGTTCATAGTTATGTATGAATCTCCTCAGATTCGTGCAAACTCCGCTCCGTACATTCCGCTCTCGCTCTCTCTGGGGATTCTTCTTCCGGCCCTTGCCACCTCTACTTCTCTAAGAGAAATCACAAGCGGAATGTCGAGTGTGAAATTGTATTGAGTTGGTCTTTCTTTTTATGGAAAGGGTATACTCCTCATTGTGGTCCCCGAAACTCTCATTTGGATAGGCCAAGGGGCGTAGCGATCTCCGAAAGTGAATAAAGTAGAAGTGCAGTAGATGCAGAGAAAAGTCTGCTTAATCTTCTGTCTCTTTCCTGTGCTATCAATAATGAGGAAGAGCCTTTGTTGCAGTGCTTGTTTTCAAGGAGTACTTGGTTTATCGCTTCGCTCGGCTTCGCTTGCTACTAGCTTCCGCCCTCTCTCTTTTTTAGAAAGGTCCTTAACGGCTTCTAGAAAGAAGGCTTATATAACTACTATGAAAAGCATCGAAAGATACTTCTCTATCTACATTATTATCAATGACACATCACATCTGCTATCTATGAAGATAAGCTCCGCCGCATTCTCATTCTAAAGTAAGGCCAAGGACTCTTTATTCCCCCATTGAATCGAGACTGGCAATGAGATCAAAAGAAAGAAAAATGAAATCGTTTGATCGAAAGTCTATGTTAATAGAGCTCTCAGATGCGGGGAATCGATGCAGAGTTAGCACTACTTCTGCTCTTGCTAGCTAGGGGATTCATCTCTATCAATTCCTTTTGAATAAGGGGGAATACGAGAAGGGATTACTTGCTAACGTTTTTCCTACGTCTTTTTGTCCTATTCTGGGCATCCATATGTGTCAAACTTGGTTATCCAAATTGGAAATATTTTTATACAACAGGAGTAGGACTTTCCGGGAGTGACTATCTCGTAGGAAAAAGCAAGACCCTCATAAGGAGAAGTAAGAATGGCACCGGAAAAGCAATGATGGAAGATGGATCTATGATGATCAACAGCTAAAAAGGATGGTTATACAATTACGAAAGTGCTAGTGAATAGACTCAAGCCGCTGCTTCCCTTGGCTCTGTCTCGTTTTGCTCCGGGCAGACAGATAACTCAAACTAATCATGCAGTACAGGAGATTATAGACTGCCCATGAAAAGGAAAAAAAGAAGAAGAGGAATGCTAGCCAAAGAAATCGAGTTGGAAAAAGCTTACGACAGGCTGCAGTAGACCTTTATCCATGACACTGCCCAGGCAATCCAACTCCCAGGTAACCGTCTGCCTTTGATAATGGAATGTATGAGATCTTCTTCAATGGGGATTCTTTTTTTTTTTTTTTAAGAAAGTTTTTTTTCCAACGAAAGGAATGAGAATGAAGAACGAGAGGAACGAAGACTGAAAGGTACGAGTTGCATACGTTACACGAGATAGATAGAGGAGCGTAGTACTTGTAGCGAGTTCAAGTTAATATCGTATATAAAGAGAAGATACCTTTTGCCTTTCTCTTTCTTCATTTAGAAAGTGGATCGAGAAAGCCTCTGCCCAATAGAACCTAGCCTGGGAGAGGGGTCATCCTCGCCAGTGTGGACCGAAAAGGTCTCGCGAAGCCGGTCACCATATGGTCTAAGTCCTTCTCTAACTTGAAGAGCAGAAAGCCATACTTCTTTCAGTAGGGGAGAGAAAGTTATTTTATTGTCTTGTTTTTACTCCGAAAATCGAATTTCTTTTTGAAGTCCTATATTCAGTATATTCTTTTTCTTTCAAAGTTCTTCGTTCTTATAGATGTGATACCAATCTAACGATTGCCCCTAAAAAAGTTTTCTTTTCTTCCGTTTTTTCTCTTGCTACCCTTTTTTGATCGAAAATCCTGCTTTGCATTTCAATTCCCATTCTTTTCGTTGGTCAACAGCCAACCCAAATTCTTTCTACTTTAGAACGAGTCCTACAGGAAGGAATCTCTTTCTTTCCGGAAATTGATGTTATGAAGAGATTTTTAAATGGGACCCTTAATTGATAAGCTAACAGATTTATTGTTCCAAACTTTTTGGTATCCTTATACCATAATTTTGGTAACCGGATATTTACTTTTTTATGGGATGAGGCTGTATAGAGTTATACTCGAGGGGATTATCAAGAATCCCGGTCGAGTCCGAAGTTTCGAATACAGTTGGTGGGGCGTGCGAATTTACTTTTTTGAAAAAAGGGAGGCCAGCGGAAAAGATAAGGAGGAGTAGGAGGAGTCAGTGTACCGCACCGAAGCTTGTGGAGCCTATGCGAAGCAAGCGGGTAGAAGATCGAAAAGAATGCATTGGATGGATGCCCGGGCATTGAGAAGGAAGGACGCATAGAATGAACGAAGAGTCCACAAGATGAAATCTTGAATGAAAAAGCGTAGCGTGAGGAGAATTCCTCCACTCTTTATGTTAGAGAGTGCCAAATTAATTGGGGCCGGAGCTGCTACAATTGCTTCAGCGGGAGCAGCTGTCGGTATTGGAAACGTATTCAGTTCTTTGATCCATTCCGTGGCGCGAAATCCATCATTGGCTAAACAATCATTTGGTTATGCCATTTTGGGCTTTGCACTCACCGAAGCTATTGCATTGTTTGCCCCAATGATGGCCTTTTTGATCTTATTTGTATTCTGATCGTCAGTCTATCTGACATCAGAAAGTGGAAGCAGGCTAGTCCCCGAAAATGCCCTTCCTTTGGAGTTGGGGTTCCAAATCTTGACTCGTTCAGGGATCCCAACCATTATCCCGTCGTTTCACCGTCGAGCTCTTAAAGATTCTTCCATAACACTTATTCACCCCTATTCTATCTCGAACAGAGTACGAGGAAGCCCCCCGTATGTCCCTCGGTAGTTTTCCCTAATTTCTTCCCATTCAGAGTCGAGTCGAATCTAGTCGAATCGAGACTTCCACTGTTGTCGTTGACAACTGAACGTACTAAGCCAGCCACCATATCTCAGGCCGAACTGGAAAACGGCAAATGTGACACGGGCTAGCGGTGCCTCGCATTCAGGGAATGCTGAGTCGAACAATCTTATTAAGAATCTGTCCATCAACAGAGCGCATCCCTCATCTGCACTAGCCTTCGGTAAGGAAGGTCGTTAGAAGGGTAATCTTCATCGCTCCTCTAGTGCTTCTTTTGATTCTTAAAGAAGTAGCGATATGCCCGCGTGCCAGACCTTCTCTATCTTGCATTAAGTGGAATACAAATCTCTAGCCCTGTGCTTTAAAAGCCTTCATCCGGTCTAAATCTGATCTTGATTCTGAATCTATCTATTCCTTTCCCCGGCTGGGTCCTTTTCCACATAAGGCTGAGTCCGGGGAATGCTTTATCTCATCAGTGCCTAGCTTGAATTCACCAGCTATCGATCTTCTGCGACTGACCGTAGGACTATCTCGCTCCTCTCCTTCGAGTCGAGACTCCTCGCTATCCTATTCCTCGGTGGTTTTTGCGGAAAGGCAAGATGTGCAGGAGTGATAGGCGGATAATTGTCATCTCTGGAAATAGCCCCACCTATAAAGAAAGTCCCTTCTTTCTTTGGCCCTCTGGCTAGTAGTGCTGCCTGGCGCTTTGGACAACCATTGTATGCAGGATCGCGGACCTAGACTTGATCGTTCATCAGGATCTGCGAAAGAGGTGATTAAGAAAAAAAAAGTGCTGGCTAGTCGGATTGGGTTCGTCTCTTGGAAAAGAAAGGGCAGCGCCTTGGGGAGATCGGGATTCCTGTCTCATCCAATTGAAGCTCGGGCACGGATAAATCAATGGAACGAAATAGTCTAGTGAAAGAGCAAGCTTGACAGTGAGTTCCCGTCGCGTAATCCACTTTAACTATAGGGCTGTTTTAGTAGAGCCCCCTCTTGAAACGAAATTGATGAACGAGCCTATAAGCGAGCCAAGTCGCCTTACAGGTGGAAAGGGCATATTACGGTTGAACAAAGGGAATATCATACAAGCTACGCGGCTTCCTACCGTACCCACCCAGTCCATGGATGTAGGTGCGGATAGTTTACGACAGGATCTATGGGGTGTGCCTGTTTTCGGTTTGATAAAGGGGCTTCCAGGCGCGGGTGACTCCATAATGATGCGGCCTTTGAGCGAGCACGTAGACTCAAGGGAATTTACCCTTCAAACAAAGCCTTGGCGAAAGCCCCGCCTTCCTCGACAAAAAAGCGTACTAGATGAGACGTTACACCTTTCCCGTATAACTAAGTATCCTTAAGCTCATTCGCGAGTATGCG